AAATGAGAATAAAAATAATTGTTGTGCCCAACGAATCGATTTTGGTTAGAATAATTAACCGAATTAATTAAATAATTCTGTTGATACATTCGAATAATTAAACGTTTCACAAGTACTGAACTAGATTTATTGTCATAACCAAAAATTTCCACGGGTTCGTAAAAAATCGAATCGTTTAAACCATGATCATGAGCAAACGCATAAATATACTCCTGAAAAAGAAACGGATATAGGAAGTGTTGTTGCCGAGATCTATCTTTTTCTAAATATCCTTGTAATTCTTCCATTTACATTTCTACTTGAGCCAGAGGCAGGAGGTTTTTCTTGGTTTATCAAATGATACATACATAGTGCAATATGGTCAGAACAGGGTATTATGTATTGTATTATGTATATAGTATAGTAAGAAAAAAATATATACCCCGGAAAAGAAAGAGGGAGTCCAATCAACAGATCTTTTTACCTTCCTTTTCTATCCAATTGGTTTATGTTCGTTATAATTACAACAGGAGAAAAAACCCTTTATTTTTGCAACCCAATCGCTCTTTTGACTTTGGAATAAATTCTCTTTATCAATATACTCTTTCTTCTACACATCCGTCTACAATCCATAATAAAGAATAATTAGGATTCTGAAAAAAAAAAAAAAAGAAAAAATCAATGGTTCACTCACAGGAGAACCCACTCTTTCCCGCATTAGGCACTAATTCATTTTTAACATCTAATTAGATCGGGTAATCATTCCAATTAAGAACATAAGCTCGTTGCTTTTTATTTTACCAGAATTGGAGCCATAGAGCTCTATCCATTTATTCACTAGACCCAACTGTAAATGTGAATTTCTTTTGTCCCCTTCCAAAAATCAAAACAATCCTTTGGAACTGTAATGATTCGGTAAGGATAAACTCAAAGTTCTACTTTAACTTTGACTTTCATTTCAAATTAAATAAATTAATAAAATAGAAAATCTAATAAAATAATAAATTGATTTTATTACGACATGCTGTTTTTTCCATTCATTACCCTTGAGGATCAGTCGTGGTCTTATAGACTATACCAATAGTCTGGACGAATTCGTTGCTTCATCCAAATGTGTAAAAGATCATAGTCGCACTTAAAAGCCGAGTACTCTACCGTTGAGTTAGCAACCCGGATAAATAGGATATGTAGATATGATCGAAATATAAAAATCAATTGAGTTGCACTGCACGACCCTATCAAAACATTGAACTAGCAACACATCGAAAAGAAGGATTTTCTGATCAATTAGAAACACAAAATACCAAAATTAGCAGATTGGATTAAAAATATTCCTAATCGAAATGTAAAAATTATGACAGACCACCCATTTTTTATCAAATTCTTTTTTGATTTTCCCTAAGAAAATACATCTTGTATGAGAGTAAATGCAGCAAGGCAAACCCATCATTTGAGTGAAGGAAACAAAAAACCCAATATGGGGTGGGGATAAACAGCCCTATTTATCTACGATCGAATTATATTTGTTCGATACACCATTGTCAATATAAAAGCAATGTTGAGAAAGTAAATCAAGTAAATAAAATAAAGACTTGTGTTGGATTGGCACAACATAAATAAGAAATTGGAATGGGAAAAATTAAGGAAAAGGTAAATAAAAAATCCCCGGTTTATTCAATCAATAAAAGTACGATAAGCAAGCTTAACCCCTTGTTTGTTGTTAAATTCAATTCCCCCACCAAAATATGAATAAAGCAAGAAAAAGGAAAATGGTGTGTAAATAGAAATAATTACACAAGGATAGATACTAGTTACCCTTCCCTACTTTATTTTATTTATTTAATAATTTTTTCCTTTAATTAACTCAAAGTTCTTTCTTTAAAGAATTCTGCCTTCTTTAAAATATCATAAACAGTTCCTGTAGGTTGAGCACCTTTTTCAAGGAAATATAGAATAGCAGGAACATTTAAATAAGTTTGATTCTTTATCGGATCGTAAAAACCTACTTTTCGAAGATCTCTTCCTTCTCTTCGGAATCGAACATCAATTGCAACGATTCGATAGATGGCTCATTGGGATAGATGTAAATAAACAATGCCCCCCCTAGAAACGTATAGGAGGTTTTTTCCTCATACGGCTCGAGAAAAATGATTCCAATTTCTGTATATAATAGCAAGTGGATCCATAAAATAATGAATTTTACTATAATTTGAATTGAGTACTTTTTTCTTCTTACTTACAGAAAAAGGAAGAAATCTCATTCATACTCATAACTCAAGTTGGGTAATTCTGACAAGAAAATCCTTAGACATTTATTGAGCCGTCTCTAAACTCTTTTGTTTGTCTCATTTCGAATCTATTTTTATTCCTCAGTCTGATCCAATTGTTGAGACAATTGAAAATAGTGTTTCCTTGTTTCGGAATCCTTTATCCTTGCTTTGTGAAATCATTGGGTTTAGACATTACCTCGGGGATCCTTATTCCTTTCAAAATGGCAGCAACATACCTTTTTTTGTTATTTCTTTCTATATAAATAGAATACGAATGATTGATTCCCTTGTGATACACTTTTCATCGAAATAGTTTTACCAATTTCTAAAAATTTGACTTTTCAAACTTGTTCTGAATTTGAACCTTTCGATTTAGAATTTATATATAGTGAGGATATACTTACAGAGTTGGTCTAACTTATTGATTTTCACTAACCCTAGATTCTTTCCCTTGAAAAATGAATCAATCCTTTCTTCTCGAGCTTCATCATGTACTATTTACTTATAACCCAACACAAATTAGGTTCCGGGCAGAACAGAACAAACTATGTCGAGCCAAGAGCATCTTCATTACTATAGAAGATGGCGGATGTAAAAATCCACAGCCGACCATGTCCTTCAAGTCGCACGTTGCTTTCTACCACATCGTTTCAAACGAAGTTTTACCATAACATTCCTCTAATTGAAATTTCAAAGCGGTATGGAATTGATTCAATATAAAATCATGAATAGTCATTGGTTCAACCGGTATATAATATTTCTATCTACGGATAAATAAGTATTTATCCGGATAAGGGGCAGCAAGGATCAAATTTATTTAATTTAACCCCATATTCTATCATATGAATTGAATGAAAATAAAGATATTCAATTTTACCCACATTTGACACTTGATTCCGTTTGTGAGAAACCAAACGAATTCTCAGATATGATTCTTAGAACCATTCTGAAAATTAATAAGAAAAGATTTTGCCCTTTAACAAATTTTTGTTTCATGTAGAATGCAGTGTGATCCCATCTTTCGTTTCATGAAAAACGATCTGGGACGGAAGGATTCGAACCTCCGAATAACGGGACCAAAACCCGCTGCCTTACCGCTTGGCCACGCCCCATTTTGATTTCTATTCGATATTAATCAATACTAATATTGGTATTGGTTATTCGTCAATCCCAACCCAAATACACAAAAACATATGGGATATTTTGTTGCTAGGATTCAAGACATGTAGATATAGAATCAAAAAAATTCATTGATCATTACATAGAATTCAATTAAGATATTGTATGAAAGTTGAATTCCTTATATTCTCATTTTAGAATGATAATGGGGGGAGGGATTTTTTATTTGGGAAAGTCCAAACCGAAGAAAAAGAAGGATTTCTTGATCTGCCTTTTTCATTTTTCCCTTATAAAAATAACTCAAAATTATCTAATCCACAAGAACGAAATGCTTGTTATGCTTAATATCTTTAGTTTAATCGGTATCTGTCTTAATTCTGTCCTTTATTCGAGTAGTTTTTTCTTCGCCAAATTGCCCGAAGCTTATGCCATTTTCAATCCAATCGTAGATGTTATGCCTGTCATACCTGTACTCTTTTTTCTCTTAGCCTTTGTTTGGCAAGCCGCTGTAAGTTTTCGATGAAATCTTTAATACTCTGCTAAATTGATGATGTATTTGATAAAAAAATTCTAAAAATTGATAAGATCAGATAAGTCTTACATTACGAACCCTCGATTCAAAAATAGAAATTCTTGTATATTGAATGAATAACCGCAGCGATGAATTTGGATCAGCCTTTTCCCCGTTCTGACCTTCCGGTGAGTATGGACTATTAGGTACTCCATAATACCTAATTATTGATATGACAAGAAATCTCGGGTAACGAATGAATCAAAATCTTATTACAAATAAATTCGTTTTATTTTTCATTTTTGGGGGTGTCAAAACAAAAAAATGGTATATGTGGTAAAAAATAGGCAATCTATTCCCCTTTTTCAAAAAAAAAAATGATCTTGGAGATTGTGTAATGCTTACTCTCAAACTCTTTGTTTACACAGTAGTGATATTCTTTGTTTCCCTTTTTATCTTTGGATTCTTATCTAATGATCCAGGACGCAATCCTGGACGTGAGGAATAAAAAATTTATAGTTTTTTTTGCTTTTTTATAAATTAATTCTTAATAATCTTATTTGTTTCATAGGATGAGAATCTTTTCGAATTCGAAAATACCAAGTGATCAGAGAAAGCGGAAAGAGAGGGATTCGAACCCTCGGTACAAATAATTTGTACAACGGATTAGCAATCCGCCGCTTTAGTCCACTCAGCCATCTCTCCTAATTCCAAATTAAAAATTTGTTATGTGATGTAACACGTGAAATAAAGATTGATAAAAATCCACCTTCTTCTCTTTATTTTCTTTTTTCATTTGATTTTTTTTTATTTAATCTTATTTAACTTTATTATTATTATTTATTTTATTATATTATTCTATTTTAATAAAAAAAAATATTATTATATTATTAAAATAGAAATTTGAAATATTCTAAAATATTCTAATAAATAATAGAAATTTTTTAAATAGCTATTAAAATTTAAACTTAAACAAAGTATTTAATATTTAGATAAAATAATTTAAATAAAATAAAAGTAAAGGTATATATTTATACTAAGAGGTATATATTTATTATAGTATAAATATATTATGTATAATAAAATATGTAAAAATAATAAATATAAGAAAAATAAGAAAA